TTGAAAATTTCTAAAAGTAGAGTTTGCTGCTATTTTTTTTTTTTTTTTTTTCAATAATTGTTTATATAATAAAAAAAAAAATAATTTGGTTTTTTTTTCATATTATTTTATAAATATTAATAATTAAATTAAGTAATAGATGTTATTTATTTTATAAGTATATTATAATAATTATTAAATGCATATATATATAACTATATAATATTAAATAATTTAATAATATATACTTTAGAATTAGTTAGGCATACACGATATCTAAAATTATTATATTAATATAGATATAAAATATAGATTAATGATATATTAATGAACTTATGTGTGTAATGCTAATCTCAGGAATGCTGAAATTTTTTATTGAAGATATATAAATGATATATATACATATAAATATATTTATATATATATATATATTTATATATTTAATTAGTATATAGATTTATTATCTGATAAATATTTTATTACAGTATAAAATTCATTTAAAGAATATTTAAATATAGAATCCTTTATATAGAAAAAAAAAAAAAAAAAAGGTAATTTCAATTATATAAATATTTTATTAAAGTATAAAATTCATTTAAAAAATATTTAAATATAGAATCCTTTATATAGAAAAAAAAAAAAAAAAAGGTAATTTCAATTATAATATTTAAATAATTGATTTTTCATTTAATAGTTTTATAATTTATTATTAAATTATTATACAAATATTTATTTTTTGCTAATATTTATTAAATTTTTTTTTAAAAATTTTTGCAAAAATTTGAGAAAAATAGCTCTTCTTCTAAATTTCTATGTTATTAAATTATAAATTATAATTATTTTTATAAATTTTTAATTGTAATTTTTGATTATTAATATTAATTATTAACTATATTTTATAATTTAAAATTTTTTATTGATTTGGATGTTGGGGAAGTAAAAAACGTAAAAAACGCGTTTTTTCGGATTTTTTAAAAATTTCAGAGAAAAAATTGAGAAGAGCTACATTTCTATTGTTGGGAGAAAATTTTAAAAAGTTTGTAAAATTTTTTTATGGACTCAAGATTATTTTTTTAAAAAATAATATAATTTTCTTTTTAATGTAAAAGGAAATTATAGTTATCTGTGAGTATTTCTGACTTTTTTATTGAATGCAAATTCAACAGAGAACAAATTATGATGATGGGGGTCATGGTAATTTGTATTAGGAGGAATTACGAAATCAATTTATTTAAATGATTAATTTATTAATAACAATAAATACTTTTGAAAATTATTATAATAGTTTTATAATTTATTTATTATATTTTTGAATATTTATTTATAAATTTATAAAGTTTTATTTTGGCTTAGAGTTTTATTTTAAGTATATTTTATATGTAATTTTTTGAGTGATTAAATATTTATTTTAATAATAAATATTATTTATTGAATTCGCAGTAATTAATATTATTAATTAAAGAAATTTAGAAATAGTAATATTTAAGAGTATTGACAAAATTTGTGCCAGCAGTCGCGGTTATACAAATAATGCAAATAAAATTTTTTGGTTATAGTTAAATTAATAATTAAATAATAATAATAAATTTGTTAGGTGAAATTTTAAATTTATAATTATTATATTTAATAATTTTTATTTATATATTGAAGCTAGAAAATTTTAAATATAAACTAGGATTAGATACCCTATTATTTAAAATGTAATAAAATAATTAAAGTAGTAATAGTTATGTTCTTGAAACTTAAAAAATTTGGCGGTATTTTAGTCTATTCAGAGGAACCTGTTCTGTAATCGATAATCCACGTTGGACCTTACTTAAATTTGTATTTCAATTTATATACCGTCGTTATAGAATATTTTATAAGAATAATAATTTTCAATAATTTTAAAAAGAATTTATATCAGATCAAGGTGTAGTTTATGTTTAAGTAGAAATGGGTTACAATAAAATTATTTATGAATTTAAATATGAAAAATTTATTGAAATTGGATTTGAAAGTAAAATTATAAAGATTAATAATTTGATTTTAGCTCTAAAATATGTACACATCGCCCGTCGCTCTTATTAATAAGATAAGATAAGTCGTAACATAGTAGATGTACCGGAAGGTGTATCTAGAATTCAATTTAGAGCTTGTTAGTAAGTATTTCATTTACATTGAAAAGAATTTTGTGCGAATCAATATAAATTGATTATTTTTCATTTATTAATTTTAATTAATTTTTATTTAAAGTATTAAAAATATTTATAAAATTATTTGTTTTAGTATTTATAAAGAAATAATAAATTTAATAATAGTATATTAGTATTGTAAAAGAAAATTGAAATATTTTGAAAAGTTAATATATTTAAAGAAAATTTTTTTTATTGTACCTTGTGTATCAGGGTTTATTAAATAAAAAATAAATATTTATTATTCTCGATTTTAAAAGAGTTAATATATTATGAAAGTTAATGTAATAAAATTATTTTTAATAATATATTGGAAATGAAATGTTATTCGTTTTTAAAGGTATCTAGTTTTTTAAGAAATAAATTTAATTTATAATTAATAAATTTATTAATTTATTTTTTAAATTTAATAATTTATTAATTAAATATTTTATGGGATAAGCTATAAAATAAATTTTTAAAAATAATAAATTAATTAAATAAATATATGCTTATAATTAGCAATTATTAATAAGTTTGTTATAAAATATTTTAAATATATAATTATTTATTAAATTTTAAATTTTTATTAAAATATTTATTTAAATATAAGAAATGAAGAAAAAATGATAAAATTAGTATATATAATTGTTTAAATAAAAATTAATGATAAGTTAGTATAAAGAATTCGGCAAAAATAAATATTCGCCTGTTTAACAAAAACATGTCTTATTGAATTAAATTTTAAGTCTGACCTGCCCACTGAAGTTTAAATGGCCGCAGTATTTTGACTGTGCAAAGGTAGCATAATCATTAGTCTTTTAATTGAAGGCTTGTATGAATGGTTGGACGAAATATTAACTGTTTCATTGTAATTTAAATTAGAATTTTATTTTTTAGTTAAAAAGCTAAAATAAATTTAAAAGACGAGAAGACCCTATAAATCTTTATATTTTATTAAATATTAATTGAAAAGATTATTTTTGTTTTTATTTAGTAAAATATTTTATTGGGGTGATATTAAAATTTAAATAACTTTTAAAAGTAAAAATCATTAATTAATGAATTTATGATCCTATTTTATGGATTAATAAAATAAGTTACTTTAGGGATAACAGCGTAATTTTTTTGGAGAGTTCATATTGATAAAAAAGATTGCGACCTCGATGTTGGATTAAGATATAATTTTAGGTGCAGAAGCTTAAATTTTGAGTCTGTTCGACTTTTAAATTCTTACATGATCTGAGTTCAAACCGGCGTAAGCCAGGTTGGTTTCTATCTTTAAAAAATTAATATATTTTAGTACGAAAGGACCAAATATATAAATTATAATTTTATTATAAGAAAATTAATAATTAATTATTGTTTTGGCAGATTAGTGCAATAAATTTAGAATTTATTAATGTAATTTTTATTACAAACAATACTTGTATTTTGTTGATTTAATTATATCTTTTTTAATAAGTTTATTATTATTAATTTGTGTTTTAGTAAGTGTAGCATTTTTAACTTTATTAGAACGAAAAGTATTGGGATATATTCAAATTCGTAAAGGTCCTAATAAAGTGGGAATTATAGGAATTCCACAACCATTTTGTGATGCAATTAAGTTATTTACTAAGGAACAAACTTATCCTTTATTATCTAATTATATTTCTTATTATTTTTCACCAATTTTTTCTTTATTTTTATCTTTATTAGTTTGAATATGTATACCAATATTTATTAAGTTATTTTCTTTTAATTTAGGATTATTATTTTTTTTATGTTGTACAAGATTGGGGGTATACACAGTAATAGTGGCTGGGTGGTCTTCTAATTCAAATTATGCTTTATTAGGAGGATTGCGAGCTGTAGCTCAGACAATTTCTTATGAAGTTAGAATAGCATTAATTTTATTATCTTTTATTTTTTTAATTGGAAGATATAATATAATAAAATTTTATGATTATCAAGTTTATATATGATTTATTTTAATTTTATTACCAATAGCTATAGTATGATTTATTATTTGTTTAGCAGAAACTAATCGGACTCCATTTGATTTTGCTGAAGGTGAATCAGAATTAGTTTCAGGATTTAATGTAGAGTATAGAAGAGGAGGATTTGCATTAATTTTTTTAGCTGAATATGCTAGCATTTTATTTATAAGAATATTATTTTGTGTAATATTTTTAGGATGTGATATTTTAAGATTTCAATTTTATTTTAAATTAATATTTATTTCTTTTATATTCATTTGAGCTCGTGGGACATTACCTCGATTTCGATATGATAAATTAATATATTTAGCTTGAAAGTGTTTTTTACCTTTTTCTTTAAATTATTTATTATTTATTATTGGTTTAAAAATTATATTATTTTCTTTTATATTATGAATTAATATTAGATAAGTTAATAGAACGTTTAATTTCTATCTTATGTTTTCAAAACATATGCTTATTCAAGCTCATTAACTAATTTAATAAATTATCTCATCATTTAGAAACTAAAGGATTAATTAAATAATAAAAGAAATAAATTAAGGTTAATAATTGTCCAACTAGAATATAGGGATCTTCTACTGGTCGTGCTCCAATTCAAGTTAGTAAAATTACTGTAACTACTATTAGTCAAAATAGAATTTGATTAATTGGGTAGAATTGAATTCCTCGAAATTTTCTTAAATTATAAAATGGAAGAATTATTAGAATTGCAATTGATATTACTAATGCAATTACTCCTCCTAATTTATTAGGAATTGATCGTAAAATTGCATAAGCAAATAAAAAATATCATTCTGGTTGAATATGAACTGGGGTTACTAAAGGGTTAGCTGGGATAAAATTATCAGGGTCTCCTAATAAATAAGGATTTATTAATACTAGAATTAAAAGAAATATTGTTATAATAATAAAACCTACAATATCCTTAAAAGTAAAATAGGGATGAAAAGGAATTTTATCAATATTAGAATTAATTCCAATTGGATTATTAGATCCAGTTTGATGTAAAAATAATAAGTGAATTATTACTATTGCTAGGACAATAAATGGTAAGATAAAATGAAATGTAAAAAATCGAGTTAAAGTTGCATTGTCTACAGCAAATCCTCCTCAAACTCATTGAACTAAATCAGTTCCTAAGTATGGGATAGCAGATAATAAATTAGTAATTACAGTTGCTCCTCAAAAAGATATTTGTCCTCAAGGTAAAACATATCCTATAAAAGCAGTTCCTATTACTAAGAATAAAATGATTACTCCAACTATTCAAGTTGGGGTAAATAAATAAGATCCATAATATATTCCTCGTCCTACATGTAAATAAATACAAATAAAGAAAAAAGATGCTCCGTTAGCATGAATAGTTCGTAATAGTCAACCATAGTTTACATCTCGACAAATATGATTTACTCTATTAAATGCTATATTGATGTCAGCTGTATAATGTATTGCAAGAAATAGTCCTGTTAAAATTTGAATAATTAAACATAATCCTAATAAAGAACCAAAGTTTCATCATGCTGAAATATTAATAGGGGCAGGTAAATCTACTAAAGCATTATTAGCAATTTTAAATAATGGATGTTGAAGTCGAATTGGTTTATTCATTTGTTAATTTATTAATCGAAGTGGTCCTTTTGATAATTTAGTAATTTTTACAATAGCAATTAATGTAATTAATAAATAATTTATTAATATAATTGAAGTAAAATTAGTGGGAAAATTATATAGTTTATTAAGATTTAAAGAATTTTCTGGAATAAAGTAATTTAGAATATAATTTGAAAATATATCATTATTAGTTATTCAATTTAAAAAAAAATTATTGTCAATTAATAATAAAATAAATATTATAATTGAAATTACCATTGAATTTATTAGTAAAAGTTTAGTAGATATAGAAAATATTTCATTAGATGCAAGAGATGTTACATAAATAAATAAAACTAATATTCCTCCTAAAAAAATTAAGAATAGAATATAAGAAAATCAAAATGATTTTCTTATTAATCCTGTAATTAAACAAATTAATAATGTTTGAATTAATAGAGTTAATCCTATAGCTAGTGGATGAATTATATTTAAAAATATAATTCCAGTTAATAATATTGTAGTTATTAATATTAATTGAATAATATCAAGAGATAGTTTATTTAAAATACTAATTTTGGGGATTAGTGATAAAGAAATTTCTTTTCTCTTGAAGTTTTAAAAGAATATATCTTATTTTTGATTTACAAGACCAATGTTTTATTTAAACTATTAAAACTAATGATTATTTTAATAAATTGTTTATTTCCTAGAATTTTATTTATTATTGGATTATTTGTTTTTGTTTCTAATCGAAAGCATTTATTATCAATATTATTAAGATTGGAATATATTGTTTTGGTTTTATTTTTTATATTATTTATTTATTTAAATATTATAAATTATGAAACATTTTTTTCTATAATATTTTTAACATTTAGTGTATGTGAAGGTGCATTAGGATTATCAATTTTAGTTTCAATAATTCGAAGTCATGGAAATGATTATTTTCAATCTTTTAATATTTTAATATGTTAAAATTTATAATATTTATTGTATTTTTATTACCTTTATGTTTTATTAATATAGGTTATTGAATGGTTCAAAATTTATTATTTGTAATTACTTTTATTTTTATTTTCTCAAATTTTTGTAGAAATATATTTGTAAATATATCTTATTTTTTGGGAGAAGATATATTAAGTTATGGTTTAATTTTATTAAGTTTATGAATTTGTTCTTTAATATTAATGGCAAGAGAAAGAACTTATAAATATAATAATTATGTAAATTTATTTTTATTAAATGTTGTTATATTGTTATTGTTATTATATTTAACATTTAGAAGTATAAATTTATTTTTATTTTATTTTTTTTTTGAAAGAAGATTAATTCCTACTTTATTTTTAATTTTAGGTTGAGGTTATCAACCAGAACGTTTACAAGCTGGGATTTATTTATTATTTTATACTTTATTAGTTTCATTACCAATATTAATTGGTATTTTTTATTTATATAAGAATTCTATAACAATAAATTTTTATATATTAAGAAATCAATTATTTAATTATGAATTATTATATTATGTAATAATTTTAGCTTTTTTAGTGAAGATACCAATATTTTTAGTTCATTTATGATTACCTAAGGCACATGTTGAAGCTCCTGTATCAGGATCTATGATTTTGGCTGGAATTATATTAAAATTAGGTGGGTATGGATTATTACGAGTTATATCTTTTTTACAAAATTTTGGAATTAAATATAATTTTATTTGAGTTAGAATTAGATTAGTTGGAGGATTTTTAGTAAGATTAATTTGTTTACGACAAACAGATTTAAAAAGTTTGATTGCTTATTCATCTGTAGCTCATATAGGAATTGTATTAGCTGGTTTAATAACAATAACATATTGAGGGTTATGTGGTTCTTATACATTAATAATTGCTCATGGGTTATGTTCATCAGGTTTATTTTGTTTAGCTAATATTTCTTATGAACGGTTAGGTAGACGAAGATTGTTAATTAATAAGGGATTATTAAATTTTATACCATCAATAACTTTATGATGATTTTTATTAAGTTCAGCAAATATAGCAGCTCCTCCTACATTAAATTTATTAGGTGAAATTACTTTATTAAATAGAATTGTTTCTTGGTCTTGAGTTAGAATATTAATATTATCAATAATTTCTTTTTTTAGAGCAGCATATACTTTATATTTATATGCTTATAGACAACATGGAAAGTTATTTTCTGGAGTATATTCTTTTAGAATGGGGAGGATTCGTGAATATTTATTATTATTTTTACATTGATTTCCTTTAAATTTATTAATTATAAAGAGAGATATATGTTTATTATGATTATATTTAAATAGTTTAATTAAAAATATTGATTTGTGGTGTCAATGATATGAATAATTCATTTTAAATCGTGAAATATTTATCAATTTGTTCAATTAGTTTTTTTTGTTTAATATTTATTAGATTAACAATATTTACTTTAAGATTAAATTTTATTATACAAGATTATAGATTATTTTTAGAATGAGAGGTAGTATCTTTAAATTCAATAAGAGTAGTAATAACTTTTTTATTTGATTGAATAAGATTAATATTTATGTATTTATTAATTTCATCTTTAGTAATTTATTATAGAAAGGAATATATAAGTGGTGATGTAAATATTAATCGATTTATTATATTAGTTTTAATGTTTGTTTTATCAATAATATTTTTAATTATTAGTCCAAATTTAATTAGAATTTTATTAGGATGAGATGGATTAGGATTAGTTTCTTATTGTTTAGTTATTTATTTTCAAAATATTAAGTCTTATAATGCAGGAATATTAACAGCTTTATCTAATCGAATTGGAGATGTTGCTTTATTATTAGCAATTGCTTGAATATTAAATTATGGAAGATGAAATTATATTTTTTATTTAGAAATTATAAAAAGAGATATTGAAATATTTATTATTGGAGGTTTAGTTATATTAGCAGCTATAACAAAAAGAGCTCAAATTCCATTTTCTTCATGATTACCAGCAGCAATAGCTGCTCCAACTCCAGTATCAGCTTTAGTTCATTCTTCAACATTGGTTACAGCAGGAGTTTATTTATTAATTCGTTTTAATATTTTATTATCAAATTCAAGTTTAGGTCAATTTATATTATTAATTTCAGGTTTAACAATATTTATAGCTGGATTAGGGGCAAATTATGAATTTGATTTAAAAAAGATTATTGCATTATCAACTTTAAGACAATTAGGTTTAATAATAAGAATTTTATCAATAGGTTATTATAAATTAGCATTTTTTCATTTATTAACTCATGCTTTATTTAAAGCTTTATTGTTTATATGTGCTGGTGCAATTATTCATAATATAAATAATAATCAAGATATTCGTTTAATAGGAAGAATAGGAATTTTTATACCAATAACATCTGCTTGTTTTAATGTTGCTAATTTAGCTTTATGTGGAATACCTTTTTTAGCTGGATTTTATTCTAAGGATATAATTTTAGAAATAGTAATATTAAGTTCAGTTAATATATTTTCATTTTTTTTATATTTTTTTTCAACAGGATTAACTGTTTGTTATTCATTTCGTTTAGTATATTATTCAATAACAGGAGAGTTAAATTGTAGAGCATTAAATATATTAAATGATGAAGGATGAATTATATTAAAGAGAATAAGTGGATTATTAATTATGAGAATTATTGGAGGTAGAATATTAAATTGATTAATTTTTCCTACCCCAATAATAGTATGTTTACCTTTTTATTATAAGTTGTTAACATTATTTGTATGTTTAATAGGAGGAATAATTGGTTATTTAATTAGAATAACTTCATTATTTTTTTTAAATAAATCTTTAATGAGTTATTATTATACTATATTTTTTAGTTCAATATGATTTATACCATATATTTCAACTTATGGAATTATTAAATTTCCATTAGTTTTAGGAAATTATATTATTAAATCATTTGATCAAGGGTGATCTGAATTTATAGGAGGACAATATTTATATAAAAATTTAGTTAATTATAGTCAGTTAAATACAAGTATGCAGTATAATAATTTAAGGGTTTATTTAATATTATTTATATTATGAATTATAATTTTATTTTTTATAATAATTTACTTATATTCAAATAGCTTATATAGAGTATAACACTGAAGATGTTAGGGAGATAATTTTATCTTTGAATATTATGAATTAATATTAGTAATTTATAAAAATAGGATATTTTATTTTTACATTGAAAATGTAATGTTTTGTTTAAACTATATAAATAGAAGTATAAATGGAATTTAACCATTAAAAGAAAAAAGTTAGCAGCTTTTTCTTGAACATCATACTTCTTTAATTGGAAGAAAACTTCAGTACATTCATTAACAGTGAAATGCCTCTTTTTTGGCTTCAATTAAAGAATAAGGGTAAATTACCTAAGATTAGGTCGAAACTAATTGCAATAAATCGCTTCATATTCAAGGTAAATTGAATATTCAATATCTTTTGAATGCAAATCAAATGTTATAATTTAACTATAACCCTATTATTAAGTTGATCAATTTAACATACCTTGATTTCATTCATGATAAAGTCCAATTAATAAAATAATTATAAAAATAATTGAATTAATAGTTCAAATTATTAAATTTGAATAGTTAATAATTAAAATTATTGGTAAAATTAATGCAATTTCAACGTCAAAAATTAAAAAAATAATAGTAATTAAAAAAAATCGTAGAGAAAATGGAAGTCGAGAAGAAGATTTTGGATCAAATCCACATTCAAATGGAGATCTTTTTTCTCGATCAATGATTGTTTTTTTAGATAAAAAAGAAGCAAGAAGTATAACGATTATAGAAATAATTATAATTATAATTGAAATTCTTAAAATTAAATAAATTATTTATACTATTAATAATAGACCTTATGATTGGAAGTCATATATACTTTTATACTATATAAATAATTATTAATTACCTCATCAATAAATAGAAATATATAAAAATAATCATACAATATCAACAAAGTGTCAATATCAAGCAGCTGCTTCAAATCCAAAATGATGATGTTTTGAAAAATGATTATTAATATGACGAATTAAGCAAACTAATAAAAATGTAGTTCCAATAATTACATGAATTCCATGAAATCCAGTTGCTATAAAAAATGTTGATCCATATACAGAATCAGCAATAGTAAATGGAGCTTCAATATATTCATATGCTTGTAAAATAGTAAAGTAAATTCCTAATAAAACTGTAAAAAATAATCCTTGAGTAGTTTGAGAGTGATTTCCTTCCATTAAACTATGATGAGCTCAAGTAACTGTAATTCCTGAAGTTAAAAGAATTGCTGTATTTAAAAGAGGAATTTGAAAAGGATTAAAAGGAATAATTCCTATAGGAGGTCATGAATTACCTAATTCAATTGATGGAGATAAACTACTATGAAAGAAAGCTCAAAAAAAAGAAACAAAGAATAATACTTCAGATACAATAAATAAAATTATTCCTCATCGTAATCCTAATGTTACAGGATAAGTATGAAGACCTTGAAAGGTTCCTTCTCGAGAAACATCTCGTCATCATTGGTAAACTGTTATAATAGTAATAATATTTCCTAAAATAAATAATGATATATCATATTGATGGAATCATTTAACGATTCCTGAAACAGTTGTTATAGCTCCGATAGCTCCTGTTAATGGTCAAGGGCTATAATCTACTAAATGAAAAGGATGATTAGAATGTGTTGACATTAATTAACTTCTCTAGAATATAATGTTCTTAAAACAGCAAAGACATAAGATTGAATAATAGCTACAGCTGATTCAAGAATTAATAAAGCAATTTGACCAATAATTAAAAGTATTACTATCATATAAGATAAAGAAGAACCAGTATTTCCTAATAAAGTTATTAATAAATGACCAGCAATTATATTTGCACTTAATCGAACAGCTAAAGTTCCAGGTCGAATTACATTTCTAATAGTTTCAATACATACTATAAAAGGTATAAGAATAGCAGGTGTTCCTTGGGGAACTAAATGTGCAAATATATGTTGAGTATGATTAATTCAGCCATAAATTATAAAACATAATCATAGAGGTAAAGCTAAAGCTAATGTTAATGTTAAGTGACTAGTGCTAGTAAAAATATAAGGGAATAATCCTATAAAATTATTAAATAAAATTATAGAAAATAAAGAAATAAAAATAAAAGTTCTTCCATTATGTCCAGTTGGACCTAATAATGTTTTAAATTCTTTATGAAGAGTTATTATAATTTGATTTCAAATAAAATTATATCGAGAAGGAATTAATCAATATAAAGATGGAATTATTAAAATTCCTAAAAATGTTCTTAGTCAATTTAAAGATAAATTAAAAATACTTGAAGAAGGATCAAATACAGAAAATAAATTTGTTATCATTTTCAATTAAAAGAATTTGATTTGTATGAAAATTTATTAGATTGAGAGGATACAGGTATAAATGAAAAATAATTTATTATATTAAATAATAAAAAAGTAAAGAAAAAAATTAAAAATAAACTTAATCAACCTATAGGGGCTATTTGTGGAATTAAAAAATATTAATAAATTAATAATTTTAGTTTGACAAACTAATGTTATAAGTTTAACTAATTTTTTATTTTCATTAGAAGTAAGTGCTAATTTACTATAAAATGGTTTAAGAGACCAGTACTTGCTTTCAGTCATCTAATGAAATATTTAAATTAGAATTAATTCATTTAATAAAATAATTAGTTGGTACACTTTCAATTACAATTGGTATAAAACTATGGTTAGCTCCACAAATTTCTGAACATTGACCATAAAATAGTCCAGGTCGATTAATAAAAAAGTTAGTTTGATTTAATCGACCAGGTGTTCCATCAACTTTAACTCCAAGAGCAGGAACTGTTCATGAATGGATTACGTCTGCTGCTGTTACTAAAATTCGAATTTGAGAATTTATAGGAATAATAACTCGATTATCAACATCTAATAATCGAAATCCATCTGTTGGAAGTTCATTTGTAGGAATTATATAAGAATCAAATTCAATATTAGTAAAATCTGAGTATTCATAACTTCAGTATCATTGATGTCCAATAGATTTTAAAGTAATTGAAGGTTCATTAATTTCGTCTAATAAATATAATAATCGTAATGATGGAAATGCAATAAATAAAAGAACAATAGCAGGAAGAATTGTTCAAATTACTTCAATAGTTTGTCCATGTAATAAAAATCGATTAGTAAATTTATTAAAAAATAGTATAAATATTAAATATCCAACTAAAGTTGTAATTATTACTAAAATTATTAAAGTGTGATCATGAAAGAAAGTTAATTGTTCTATTAAAGGGGAAGCACTATTTTGAAGTCCTAAATTAGATCATGTTGACATTAATTCTAATAAAAGTTAAATACTTTATATATGGAGCTTAAATCCATTGCACTAATCTGCCATATTAGAAATTAGTTAATAAAGGTAATTCATTGTAACTATGTTCAGCAGGGGGAGTATTTTGGTATCATTCAATTGAAGAATTTAATTGAACTGGATAAATTACTTGACGTTGAGATACTAAACTTTCTCAAATAATATAGAAAAAAAATAAAATTCCTAATAAAGAGATAGTTGATCCAATTGTAGATACTACATTTCATGTAGTGTAAGCATCTGGATAATCTGAATATCGACGAGGTATTCCTGCTAAACCTAAAAAATGTTGAGGAAAAAATGTTAAATTTACTCCAATAAATATAATAACAAATTGACTTTTTAATAATTTAATATTTATTGTTAATCCAGTAAATAATGGATATCAATGAATAAAACCAGCTATAATAGCAAATACTGCTCCTATTGATAATACATAATGGAAGTGGGCTACTACATAATAAGTATCATGTAAAATAATATCAAGAGAAGAATTAGCTAAAACTACTCCTGTTAATCCTCCTACTGTAAATAAAAATACAAATCCTAGAGCTCATAAGATAGCAGGAGAATAAGTTAATTGAGTTCCATGGAGAGTAGCAAGTCAACTAAAAATTTTAATTCCAGTAGGAACAGCAATAATTATTGTTGCTGAAGTAAAATAAGCTCGTGTATCAACATCTATTCCTACTGTAAATATATGGTGAGCTCATACAATAAATCCTAATAATCCAATTGCTAATATTGCATAAATTATTCCTAAGGCTCCGAATGTTTCCTTTTTTCCTGATTCTTGACTAATAATATGAGAAATTATTCCAAATCCAGGTAAAATTAAAATATAAACTTCAGGATGTCCAAAAAATCAAAATAAATGTTGGTATAAAATTGGATCTCCTCCTCCAGCAGGGTCAAAAAATGATGTATTTAAATTTCGATCTGTTAATAATATTGTAATTGCTCCTGCTAATACTGGTAAGGAAAGAAGTAATAATAAAGCTGTAATTACTACTGATCAAACAAATAAAGGTATTCGATCAAATGTAATTCCAGTTGATCGTATATTAATAACAGTTGTAATAAAATTTACAGCTCCTAAAATTGAAGAAATTCCTGCTAAGTGTAGAGAAAAAATAGCTAAATCAACTGATGCACCTCCATGAGCAATTCCAGCTGACAGTGGTGGGTAAACCGTTCATCCTGTTCCAGCTCCGTTGTCTACTATACTTCTGACTAAAAGTAATGTTAAAGCTGGAGGTAATAATCAAAAACTTATATTATTTATTCGAGGAAAAGCTATATCAGGAGCTCCTAATATTAATGGAACTAATCAATTTCCAAATCCTCCAATTATAATTGGTATTACTATAAAAAAAATTATAATAAAAGCATGTGCAGTAACAATTACATTATAAATTTGATCATCACCAATTAAAGCACCAGGATGACCTAATTCAGCTCGAATTAAAATTCTTAAAGAAGTTCCTACTATTCCTGCTCAAGCTCCAAAAATAAAATATAATGTTCCAATATCTTTATGATTTGTAGAAAATAATCATTGTTGCGTTGGATTAAATGGCTGAAGTTAAGGTAATAGACTGTAAATCTATTTATGAGATATAATCTCTTTAATCAGGCTTTATAGTCAATAATGACATTAGACTGCAATTCTAAAGGAGTAAATATTTACTAAGGCTTAAAAGATATTCTTATATTTATAGCTTTGAAGGCTATTAGTTTATTTAACTTAAAGCCTTATTAAATGAAGAAAAATATAGGAAGAAAAATTATTCCAAAAATTGAAATAAATGATAAAATTAGATATGAATTTATTGTAAATTTATTAACTAGCATATTATTTATGAAATTATTTTCTAAATAATTTAGCATAAAAGCAGAATAGCAAATTCGAATATAAAAATATAGAGTAATTAATGCTGTTATTATTAAAATCAATAATAATATTAATTGTCTATTTATTACAATATATTGAATAACTATTCATTTAGGAAAAAATCCTAAAAATGGAGGTAATCCTCCTAATGATAATAAATTGAAAAATATAAAAAATTTTATAGGTTTTGAAATAAAGTATATAGAAAATAATTGATTTAGATGAGAAATTTTAAATAAGTTAAAATAATAAATTATGTTAAAAGTTAATAAACAATAAAGCAAAAAATAAATTAATCAAATTGATTGATTAATTTGTATTGCAGTTATTATTCATCCTAAGTGATTAATAGAAGAAAATGCTATTAATTTTCGTAAAGATGTTTGATTTAGTCCTCCTAAAGATCCAATTGTTACTGAAGCAATAATTGAAATTAATAATAATCAATTATTTATGAAATAAGAGATAAGACTTAGTGGAGCTAATTTTTGTCAAGTTATTAAAATTAATGAATTATTTCAAGATAATCCTTCTATTAAATTAGGAAATCAAAAATGAAAAGGAGCTGCTCCTCTTTTTAATAATAAAGAGGATAAAATTATTATTGAAATAAAACTATTATTAGGTTCAAAATTTAAATTTGAATTTAATAATAATAAAATTACAGAAAATAATAAAATTGCTGACGCTAATGCTTGAGTTAAAAAATACTTTAATGAAGCTTCTGAAGAAAGAATATTATTATCTCTTATTAGGGGGATAAAAGATAATAAATTAATTTCTAAACCTATTCATGCTCCAAGTCAAGAATTTGCTGAAATAGCAATTAAAGTTCCTGTTATTAGAATTATTAAAAATATAATTTTAGAAGAATTATTAAAAATTAAAAAGAAAAGGATTAAAACCTTTATAAATGGGGTATGAACCCAGTAGCTTAATTAGCTTATCTTTTTAATAAAATAAATATATAAATATACATATTTATATAAATTATATATTTTGGTGTATGATGCACAAAAGTTTTTGATACTTTTAGAAATAGTTTAATTCTATTAAATATAATTATGAATGTAGAAAATCTACATAATTTACTCTATCAAAGTAATCCTTTTTATCAGGCAATTCATA